TCAATTTTATTTTTATTTCGATATCAATTATAAATATATATTGATCTTGCTCTTATACTTTATACAAATAAGACTCTTTTCTCGATTATACAAATAAGACTCTTTTCTCGATTTTTCATCTCACTTCGGATTCTCTATAAAAATCTATAAAAAAAAAAGAATTCAAAATAGAATTTTGAATAAAATACTAATTAAATAAAATACCAATCCATATAAAATCTATATAAAAATAGAAAATACTATATTCTATATGTAATATAGTACCTCCACCTATATAATATAAAAATAAAATATAATAATAAATAATAATAATATTAAACATTAATGGAATAGGATCTTATATTAACTAAATTCGACTTCTATTCTATATATTCTATTTCTATTCTCTATATTCTACTTCTATATTCATTTAGAAATTTATATAAATATATTAATTAAAATTAATTCAATTATTAATTCAATAATATTAATTCAATTTATTAATTATTCAATTTAGCAATTCAATGTTAGGGCAATAAAAGACTCCTTTCTTTTATTGCTATACCTTACCTAGTATAGCAATATAAAGAAGAGCCCATTTTACAATGTTAAATGTTAATAATGAAAGTTAATAAAGATCCTAATTTTTCAAACTCCAGCTTGTCTATAAATAGAGTAAGTCGTTTTTAAATCCGTGTAACTTACGAGTAGATTTGATTTTTGTTGAGTTAGGTTGGAATTTGTTTTTAAATGAGTTCGTGTCATGATTTTGACTCCAAAAATTCATTAGGCTTAGGCGGGTATCCCAAAGACAAAGAAAAAAAGTATCACTAACTCTTTTTGATTGCGGATAGGAAAAGGGAAAATTCCTAATGTAATTGACTTAGGAAAGAAAATTGGGTTTGTTTAGCCAAGACAAGATAAAAAAAAATAGCTATTGGTTCTATTGAAGTGCACTTTTTTTGATTTCGGCTTTATACTCTATCCTGAATGATTCCTGCGAGCAAGCTTATGAGAATGCTTTTTTTTTCGTTTTTCGATAAACCAAGCAATTGCAAGTGGCTAGTTACAAACAATACAATAATGAAGAAATAAAAACTATACAATTTTTGTCTTTGTATCTTTGTATTTGAATTTTATTTCATTTTTTTTAGGGCTATACGGACTCGAACCGTAGACTTTCTCGGTAAAACAGATCAAACTGATTATTCTCAAAATGATTCGAACTGTTTCAAAGACCCAACATGCATTTTTTTGCATTGGGCTCTTCCATTAACTGATATAAATAATCAGTTAGTCTACCATAATTCTCTTGACAAGAAGATAAGAAGATGGCTCCATGTGCTCTGATTTCTTATTTGGATTCCGATCTGAGAGCACTACCGAAGTGTTTCAAAGAAGGTTATCCTGACGTAGGTTTGCTTTTGGCTTAGATCAACCTAAGTTAAATGAAGTCTCCATCGCCCCCCTTTTATTTAAAAAATCCAATATGAAACTTCATACACCTTAAAGTTCATAAGATAGGACGAAAAAAGAATTTTTTGAGGTCTTTATACTCATTATGCCTAGCATTGAATAGAGTTAGTATTCCCCTTATCAATATCTTAAATCAATAATGGGTTCTATTGGTTGCCTAAAATCTAAAAATATAAATAGAAAAGGGGCACCTAAATTGGACCGAATCTTTTGTCAGGCTATTGTTCTCTTGTTCCCTAAAAGTCATGGAGTAAGACATCAACTTCTCAATAAGTTGTTTGATTCCATAATGTACTCCTCTGAAAAAACATCGGCGCGCGTGTAAACGAGGTGCTCTACCTAACTGAGCTATAGCCCTTTTGCTTGTGATATATATTTTATCATGTCAATAATTTCTTGTCAAGATGAATATTACATGATCCAACTTTTATCTCTTTGATCGGTATTGCTTATAAATAATATTACATTTATAATCCATCGATGTGATGGGTTCCATTTCTTTCTCTTTTTGATTCTAACTGACCTACTTAACTCAGTGGTTAGAGTATTGCTTTCATACGGCAGGAGTCATTGGTTCAAATCCAATAGTAGGTATAACTTATTAGATATCCGAATCCATGGTATCTAATAAGTTTTTCTAGCCGCCTTAATTTTATTGATTTTTGATATTTTCCATTCCATTCTATTTCTCTTTCTCTAGTTCATTGTTGAATTTGAAAATTTTTCGTTGTATTAGATAGAATCCGATTCCATTTATGATTCTAGTCAATTGGCAGAATTAAAAAATAAAGTGTATAAACAGAATTTCTGTTTATACAGAAGTTTTTCTTTTGATTATTCGGGCGCACCGCCAACGGGTTATAGTTACGAAATCACATTGATAGCCTCTACTCGTGCTCTAGCTCGTCTGAGAGCTAGATTTGCCTCGATTATTTGTCTCTTGCCTTCCGCTTTCCTCAAGTTAGCTTCTGCTATTTCAAGAGTTTGCTGAGCTTCTTGTGGATCAATGTCACTCCCCTTCTCCGCATCATTTACTAAAACAGTA